ATAATGATCCAATGAAAAAAAAGGATCAAAAAAACGATTTTTGCTTTTTAACAGTTTTTGGAATGGAAACGGAACTACCTTTTGGTTCTCCCAGAAAAAAACTTTCATTTTTTGAACCCATTTTTAAAGAACTAAAAAAAAAATTTAAAAAATTGAAAAAGAAATGTTTTATAATTCTAAGAATTTTAAAAGAACAAAAAAAATTGTTTCTAAATGTCTCAAAAGAAACAAAAAAATGGATCATTAAAAGCATTCTGTTTATAAAAGAAATAATAAAAGAACTCTCAAAAATAAACCCAATTATATTATTTGGATTTGGATTGAGAGAAATAGAAGTATATGAATTGAGTGAAACTAAAAAAGATTCGATAATTGGTAATCGGATGATTCATGAATCGTCGATTCAAATTATATCTCAGGGTTGGACAAATTATTCATTAACAGAAAAAAAAATTCAAGATCTAACTGATAGAACAAATACAATCATAAATCAAATAGAAAAAATTACAAAAGAAAATAAAAAAGGAATTCCAGATATAAATTTTAGTTCTAACAAAATAAGTTATGATGATAAAGGATCAGAATCACAAAAAAATATTTGGCGGATATTAAAAAGACAAAATGTTAGATTAATCCGTAAGTCACATTATTTTATAAAATATTTCATTGAAAGGATATACATAGATATCTTTCTATGTATCATTAATATTCCTAGCATCAATACACAACTTTTTCTTGAATCAACAAAAAAAATTATTTATAAATACATTAACGATAATGAAGCAAATCACGAAAGAATTGATAAAACAAATCAAAGTGTAATTCCCTTTATTTCGACTATAAAAAAGTCATTTACTAATATTAGTAATAAGAATTCAAAGACTTTTTGCAACTTATCTTACTTTTCACAAGCATATGTATTTTACAAATTATCACAAACTCAACCTATTAACTTATATAAGTTAAAATCTGTATTTCAATATAACGGAATGTCTCTTTTTCTTAAGAATGAAATAAAGGATTTTTTTGTTGTAACACAAGAACTATTTCATTCCGAATTAAGACATAAGAATCTTCGCAATTATGGAATGAATCAATGGACAAATTGGTTAAGGAGTCAGTATCAATGTGATGTATCTCATATTAAATGGTCTAGATTAGTACCACAAAAATGGCGAAATATATTCAATCAACACTGTATGGCTCAAAATAAAGATTTATGTGATTTATATGAAAAGGATCGATTAATTAACTACGAAAAAAATTTCGAAACAGATTCATTACTGAATCAAAAAGATAATTTTAAAAAACAATATAGATATGATATTTTAGCATATAAATCTATTAATTTAGCATATAAATCTATTAATTATGAAGATAAGAAGGACTCTTATATTTATGGATCACCATTACAAGTAAAAAATAAACAAGATATTTTTTATAATTACAACACACATACACAAAAATCATTTAATATGCCGGAAGGTATTCCTATTATCCCTTATCTAGTAGAAGATGATATTAGAGATATGGAGATAAATCCGGATAGAAAATATTTTGATTGGAGAATTTTCCATTTTTGTCTTAAAAATAAGGTCGATATTGACGCCTGGATCGATATTGATACTGACACTAACAGTAATAAATATACTAAGACTAGGGTTAATAAGTATCAAATAATTGATAAAATCAATAAGAGGGGTCTTTTTTATCTCACGATTCAGCAAGATCAAGAAATCAATCTATACAATCAAATAACCCTTTTTGATTGGATGGGGATGAATGAAGAAATACTAAGTTGTCCCATATCAAATATGGAATTTTGGTTCTTCCCAGAATTGGGGATACTTTATAATACGTATAAAATTAAACCGTGGGTTATACCAATTAAATTACTAGTTTTAAATTCTAATATAAATGAAAATTATAGTAAAAACAAAAGCATCACCGGAAATAAAAAAAGGGATCCTTTTATATCAATATCGGAGAATTCAAAAAAATCTTTTGAATTAGAAAACCGAAATCAAGGGGAAAAAGAATACGCGGTCCAAGCAGATTTTAAATCAGCTCTTTCAAACCAAGAAAAAGATGTTGAAGAAGATTATACGGGATCGTACATGAAAAAAAATAGAAATAAAAAGCAATACAAGATCAATACAAAAGCGGAGTTTGATTTCTTCCTAAAAAGGTATTTGCATTTTCAATTGAGATGGGATGATTCTTTAAATAAAAAAATAAGCAATAACATCAAAGTATATTGTCTCCTGCTTAGACTGATAAATCCAAGAGAAATTACTATATCCTCTATTCAAAGAGGCGAAATGAGTCCGGATATTCTGATGATTCAGAAAGATTTAACTCTTACAGAATTGATTAAAAGGGGAATTTTGATTATTGAACCAATCCGTCTATCTATAAAAAATGATGGAAAATTTATTATGTATCAAACCATCGGTATTTCATTAGTTCATAAAAGCAAACACCAAATTAATCAAAGATACCGAGAAAAAAAACATGCTGATAAGAATTCTGATGAAGCCATTACAAAACATCAAAGGATGACTGGAAATAGAGATAAAAATCATTATGATTTGTTTGTTCCTGAAAATATTTTATCACCTAGACGTCGTAGAGAATTGAGAATTCTAATTTGTTTCAATTCTGAGAATAGACATAGAAATGCAGCATTTTGTAATGGGAATAAGGTAAACAGTCAAGTTTTGGATAAAAGCAAAAACTATAAAAAAAAACTTATTAAATTTAAGTTATTTATTTGGCCCAATTATCGATTAGAAGATTTGGCTTGTATGAATCGTTATTGGTTTAATACCAATAATGGCAGTCGTTTCAGTATGGTAAGGGTACATATGTATCCGCGATTGACAATGCATTAATAGTACATTTTTGCTATATTTCCCATACTATATCTGATCTATGACGACAAAGAGATGCACACATGCATTGTCTTACATTCCATCGTTCCATTCTGATACACGATACTAATTCAATGACATATCAATTTGATCTAGAAATGAATCAACAAAATATTATTATTTTAGGTCTAAATTTTTATCTTTTGTGAGTGCAGAAAACAACCATCCTTTATGTATACCCTTTCAAATCCAAATAAAATTTACAAATTAAAAATTTAATTTTATTAAAAAAAATTCGAAATTAATAACAAAATTAATATTTTTGTATATACAAAATAAAAATGAGAGGCATTATTATTACTGATCAATAAAGATATCTATCAATAAAAATTTCTTAAAATAAAAAGAGGGGGGCGAGAAGATTTCATTTTATGGTAAAAAATTCATTCATCTCAGCTATTTCACAAGAAGAAAAAGACGAAAACAGAGGATCTGCTGAATTTCAAATAGTTAGTTTCACCAATAGGATACGAAGACTTACTTCACATTTAGAATTACACAAAAAAGACTATTTATCTCAGAGAGGTTTACGTAAAATTCTGGGAAAACGCCAACGACTGCTGTCTTATTTGTCAAAGAAAAATAGAATATGTTATAAAGAATTAATTAATCGGTTGGATATTCGGGAGTCAAAAACCCGTTAATTTGAAGAGGCATTTTGAATTATTTGATTTATTAGATCGTGAATTTTAATGAACTTTTTTTCGTTTTCAGCAATTCATGAAAGAATGAATCGAGGAAAAACCGATGAATATACCAGCTACAAGAAAAGACCTCATGATAGTCAACATGGGCCCCCACCACCCATCAATGCATGGTGTTCTTAGACTCATCATTACTCTAGATGGTGAAGATGTTATTGATTGTGAACCAATATTGGGTTATTTACACCGAGGGATGGAAAAAATTGCGGAAAACCGAACAATTATACAATATTTGCCTTATGTAACACGTTGGGATTATTTAGCTACTATGTTCACAGAAGCAATAACTGTAAATGGACCGGAACAGTTGGGAAATATTCAAGTACCTAAAAGAGCTAGCTATATCAGAATAATTATGTTGGAGTTGAGTCGTATAGCTTCTCATCTGTTATGGCTTGGTCCTTTTATGGCGGATATTGGTGCACAAACTCCCTTTTTCTATATTTTCAGAGAAAGAGAATTAGTATATGATCTATTCGAAGCTGCCACCGGTATGAGAATGATGCATAATTATTTTCGTATCGGAGGAGTAGCGGCCGATCTACCTCATGGTTGGATAGATAAGTGTTTGGATTTCTGCGATTATTTTTTAACAAGAGTTGCTGAATATCAAAAACTTATTACACGAAATCCTATTTTTTTAGAACGAGTCGAGGGAGTAGGCATTATTGGTAGAGAGGAAGTAATAAATTGGGGTTTATCGGGACCAATGCTGCGAGCTTCCGGAATACAATGGGATCTTCGTAAAGTTGATCGTTATGAATGTTACGACGAATTTGATTGGGAGGTACAGTGGCAAAAAGAAGGAGATTCATTGGCTCGTTATCTAGTCCGAATTGGTGAAATGATAGAATCTATAAAAATCATTCAACAGGCTCTGGAAGGAATTCCAGGGGGACCCTATGAGAATTTAGAAATACGATACTTTGATAGAGAAAGGAATCCGGAATGGAATGATTTTGAATATCGATTTATTAGTAAAAAGCCTTCTCCTACATTTGAATTGCCGAAACAAGAACTTTATGTGAGAGTCGAAGCCCCAAAGGGAGAGCTGGGAATTTTTCTGATAGGGGATCAGAGTGGTTTTCCTTGGAGATGGAAAATCCGCCCCCCGGGTTTTATCAATTTGCAAATTCTTCCTCAGTTAGTTAAAAGAATGAAATTGGCTGATATTATGACGATACTAGGTAGTATAGATATCATTATGGGAGAAGTTGATCGTTGAAATGATAATTGATACACCAGAAGTACAAGATATTGATTCTTTTTCTAGATTAGAGTTTTTAAAAGAGGTTTATGGAATTATATGGGTGCTTATTCCTATTTTGACTCTTGTATTGGGAATCACAATAGGTGTACTGGTAATTGTATGGTTAGAAAGAGAAATATCCGCAGGGATACAACAACGTATTGGACCTGAATACGCCGGCCCTTTGGGAATTCTTCAAGCTCTAGCAGATGGAGCAAAACTGGTTTTCAAAGAAAATCTTCTTCCATCTAGGGGGGATACCCGTTTATTCAGTATCGGGCCATCCATAGCAGTCATATCAATTTTAGTAAGCTATTCAGTAGCTCCTTTTGGCTATCACCTTGTTTTAGCGGATCTCAATATCGGTGTTTTTTTATGGATTGCCATTTCTAGTATTGCTCCAATTGGACTTCTTATGTCAGGGTACGGGTCAAATAATAAATATTCCTTTCTAGGTGGTCTACGAGCTGCTGCTCAATCGATTAGTTATGAAATACCATTAACTTTATGTGTGTTATCAATATCTCTACGTGCGATTCGTTGATACATAGACATAAACTTTTCTTTATTCCTTCCTTTCAAAGAAAGGGTTGGAATGAATTAAGTAGATGTAGATATCTTCATTTTTTTTATTCATTATTCGGGTTGATGAACTAAATCAAATAGTTATATGAGTGAAAGAAAACAGCTTATATATAAATTCGCAGTAAAAAGATTGAGTCTCATTTTCTATGTATAAGAGTTAGAGAGTTAAGCGGAAATAAACATAAGCAGAAGCGACCGTTTCCCCCAAGATTGGTTGATTAGTCATCCTGACTTGAAGCGGGCTCAAAAGATCAACCATATTGAGTTTTCACTATCATTTGTATGTATTACCACAGGGGGGGGTTGAACAAAAACGAGTGGGTGGTTAGAAACACCAAGATATGTAAAGGATTAGTAATTGAGATTATGTAAATTCTCCAAAAGGACATTTTTACATAATATACAAACAAAGAATACTCATTGGGGCTTTAAGTTGGTAGAAATGATCAGGCAATACTCCCCACGACACGATTCCAATCCAGAGTATGCTCCTATCCACCGATTAAATAAATAACTATTGGGAACGAAATAATCCTTTACTTTATTTTGTAAGCCCCCTTTTTCTCAGAAATAGAAAGAAGAATAGGAACGAAAAAAAGAGAAAGAAATCCAATTCCAATAAAAAAATAAAAAAGATACCTTTTTTATTTCCCAGATACATATTAATAGATATAGAATTTGTGTCATAATTCATGAATTAATTATAGAATTTTTTTCGTACGTGAAATAAACGGGTTATTGATATTTCTACAATAAGTATTTTATTGAAGAATTAAGTTATTACTCAACAAAGAAGAATTAAAATTCTTATTGAAATTATTAAAGTTAAAGAAAGGGTGAGATCGATTCAGAAGTACTTTTTTTATTTATTATTAAATAATTATAACAGACAGAATTCAATTGGTCTAATTTAGGACCGTCCAATAGATTTTGACTTTATCCATCCTACAAACGTACCAAGATAAAATAATACTGACGCGATCCTTAGATTTATTTCTGGCCTTTAAGGAGCCGTATGAGGTGAAAATCTCATGTACGGTTCTGTAATAGCGATGGTAACAGTAATGGTATCACCGACTATAATTATCTAACAGTTCAAGTACAATTGATATAGTTGAGGCGCAATCAAAATACGGTTTTTGGGGATGGAATTTGTGGCGTCAGCCTATAGGGTTTATCATTTTTATCATTTCTTCCCTAGCAGAATGTGAGAGATTACCTTTTGATTTACCCGAAGCAGAAGAAGAATTAGTAGCAGGTTATCAAACCGAATACTCGGGTATAAAATTTGGTTTATTTTATGTTGCTTCCTATCTAAACCTATTAGTTTCTTCATTATTTGTAACAGTTCTTTACTTGGGAGGTTGGAATATCTCTATTCCGGACATATATGTTTCTGAGCTTTTTGAAATAAATAAAACATGTGGAGTTTTTGGAGCGACAATTGGTATCTTTATTACATTAGCTAAAACTTATTTGTTCTTGTTCATTCCTATCACAACAAGATGGACTTTACCAAGGCTAAGAATGGACCAACTATTGAATCTTGGATGGAAATTTCTTTTACCTATTTCTCTCGGTAATCTATTATTAACAACTTCTTCCCAACTCTTTTCACTGTAAGGTAAATTTACAACTTGTCTCAAACAAGAGAAATAAACAAACATAAAATTATTCATAATATATATTAATGATATGTTCTCTATGGTAACTGGGTTCATGAATTATGGTCAACAAACAGTACGAGCTGCAAGGTACATTGGTCAAAGTTTCATGATTACTTTATCTCACGCAAATCGTTTACCTGTAACTATTCAATATCCTTATGAAAAATTAATCACCGCGGAGCGTTTCCGCGGTCGAATCCATTTTGAATTTGATAAATGTATTGCTTGTGAAGTATGTGTTCGTGTATGTCCTATAGATCTACCCGTTGTTGATTGGAAATTGGAAACTGATATTCGCAAGAAACGGTTGCTTAATTACAGTATTGATTTCGGAGTCTGTATATTTTGTGGTAATTGCGTTGAGTATTGTCCAACAAATTGTTTATCAATGACTGAAGAATATGAACTTTCTACTTATGATCGTCACGAATTGAATTATAATCAAATTGCTTTGGGTCGTTTACCAATGTCAGTAATTGACGATTATACAATTCGAACAATTTTTAATTCGCCTCAAAAAAAAAAAAGTAAATCTCTTGATTAAAGAATAATTTATAATTACTTTACTAAGACTATTACTTTACTAATAAATAATACTAAGGTTCATTTTTTTTGATCTAATCTAAAGGAATCGGGTTTCTTTCGTTTTGTTTGGTCAATAACTACAAATCCCAACTGTTGATTAGTTGGTTAAGAATCACGTCTTAATTTGGATTGAAAATACATTAATTAATATATCTGTAATTATTTTGACATATATAGTTTCAAATGAGAACTACTCCTTCAGATAACGAATTAAATTAGTCCAACAATTGTACTTACATTTATTCATATCCCTTAGGATTTAATTAGGAATTGCTCAAAAATTAGAATTTTTTTCTGTTCGGATTTCAATAAGGTCATGAAAAACATTTCGATTTATTTATCTCTTATTTTACATATAATGGATTTGCCCGGACCAATACATGATTTTCTTTTAGTCTTTCTGGGATCGGTTCTTATACTAGGAGGTATGGGAGTGGTATTATTTACCAACCCCATTTATTCTGCCTTTTCATTGGGACTGGTTCTTGTTTGTATATCCTTATTCTATATTCTATTAAACTCCTATTTTGTAGCTGCTGCACAACTCCTTATTTACGTGGGAGCTATAAATGTTTTAATCGTATTTGCTGTGATGTTTATGAATGGTTCAGAATATTACAAAGATTTGAATCTTTGGACCGTTGGGGATGGGGTTACTTTGCCAGTTTGTACAAGTATTTTTGTTTTACTCATGATTACTATTACAGATACGTCATGGTACGGGATTATTTGGACTACAAGATCAAACCAGATTATAGAACAAGATTTGATAAGTAATAGTCAACAAATTGGAATTCATTTATCAACGGATTTTTTTCTTCCGTTTGAATTCGTTTCGATAATTCTTTTAGCCGCTTTGATAGGTGCAATTGCCGTGGCGCGACAGTAATAAATCTATAGAATTGGCAACAGCAATCCAAATTAAACTGTTTTATTACATTTATTTCCCTTCAATTAAAGGTTCTTTATGTCTAAAATATAAATTATTTTATTCAATCTATTCTATTACCAATAGAATATATTCCTTTGTTCCGTACTTTTTTTTATTCTAGTCAATTGAATCTGTTTAATTGTTGTTCAGTTCATATTGAAATGAATCGAAATTGATAAGGAGTTGGTCAATGATGCTCGAGCATGTACTTGTTTTGAGTGCCTACTTATTTTCTATCGGTATCTATGGATTGATCACGAGTCGAAATATGGTTAGAGCCCTTATGTGTCTTGAACTTATACTGAATGCGGTTAATATAAATTTCGTAACATTTTCTGATTTTTTTGATAGTCGCCAATTAAAAGGAAATATTTTCTCAATTTTTGTTATAGCTATTGCAGCCGCTGAAGCAGCTATTGGTCCGGCTATTGTTTCGTCAATTTATCGTAACAGAAAATCAACTCGTATCAATCAATCAAATTTGTTGAATAAGTAGTATTAATAATCATATAAATTCTAATATTCATAAATTATAATTACCATGACCATACATTACGTATAATACATGTTTTCGAAAATGTAAAAAATCAATGTAAGAAATCAAAGTATCTTGGTTCTATCGCACGGGTCGATCCAGAAGTAGATTGATTATAAAAATTCTGATAAATTATTGATTCATCTGGTGTCTAAATATATGATTCATTTACAAGTTTACTAGATCGAAAATTTCTGACATTTAAAAATTTATAGATCCAATGTCACATTCAGTAAAGATTTATGATACGTGTATAGGGTGCACTCAATGTGTGCGAGCCTGCCCAACAGATGTATTAGAAATGATACCTTGGGACGGATGTAAGGCTAAGCAAATTGCTTCCGCTCCAAGAACAGAGGACTGTGTCGGTTGTAAGAGATGTGAATCCGCCTGTCCAACGGATTTCTTGAGTGTTCGAGTTTATTTATGGCATGAAACAACTCGAAGTATGGGTCTAGCTTATTAATACGTTCCAGAAAACCCTACTTGAAATACATTTTTTTTACCTTTACCGACAAAAACCCGCGCTCAAAAAATATTTATTTTGAGCACGGGTTTTTCTGGTCCAAGTTTATCTTGTTTTTACCATGAATTATTTTCCTTGGTTAACACTAGTTGTAGTTTTGCCAATATTCGCGGGTTCCTTAATTTTCTTTCTCCCTCATAGAGGAAATAAGGTAATCCGTTGGTATACTATATGTATATGTTTAACGGAACTACTTCTAACAACCTATGCATTCGGTTATCGTTTCCAATTGGATGATCCATTAATGCAACTGACAGAGGATTATAAATGGATCAATTTTTTTGA